TCGCAAGGAAAGTGCCAACCGATCGTTTACTTAAGTTTGAGCGAGTTTTCAAAGCACAAAAACGTATACATATGTCTGTTTTCAAAGCACAAAGAGTTCTTGATGAGATTCGATGGCGTTACTACGAAGAAACTGTTATGATACTGAACCTCATGCCTTATCGAGCATCTTATCCCATCTTAAAGTTGGTTTATTCAGCAGCAGCAAATGCTACTCATTATAGGGATTTCGACAAAGCGAATTTATTCATTACTAAAGCCGAAGTCAGTAGGAGTACTATTATGAAAAAATTTAGACCTCGGGCTCGAGGACGTAGTTTTCCCATAAAAAAAAGCATGTGTCATATAACAATTGTATTAAATATAGTAAAGAAATCTAAATAACCTTTAGATTCATCTAAGATTTCAATTCCCACTAAAAAAATATAGAATAGAAAAATATGGGACAAAAAATAAATCCACTCGGTTTCAGACTTGGTACAACCCAAAAACACCATTCCTTTTGGTTCGCACAACCAAAAAATTATTCTGAAGGTTTACAGGAAGATAAAAAAATAAGGAATTGTATCAAGAACTATATACAAAAGAATAGGAAAAAGGGCTCGAATAGAAAAATAGAATCAGACTCAAGTTCCGAAGTAATTACACATAATAGAAAAACGGACTCAGGTTCAAGTTCTGAAGTAATTACACGTATAGAAATTCAAAAAGAAATCGATACGATCCACGTCATAATCCATATTGGATTCCCTAATTTATTAAAGAAAAAAGGAGTAATCGAAGAATTAGAGAAAGATCTACAAAAGGAAATTCACTCTGTAAACCAAAGACTTAATATTTCTATCGAAAAAGTGAAAGAGCCTTATAGAGAACCTAACATTCTGGCAGAATATATAGCTTTCCAATTAAAAAATAGAGTTTCATTCCGAAAGGCAATGAAAAAAGCCATTGAATTAACTAAAAAAGCGGATATAAGGGGAGTCAAAGTCAAAATTGCGGGTCGTCTCGGAGGAAAAGAAATTGCACGTGCCGAATGCATCAAAAAGGGTAGACTCCCCCTCCAAACAATTCGCGCTAAAATTGATTATTGCTGCTATCCAATTCGAACTATCTATGGAGTATTAGGTGTAAAAATTTGGATATTCGTAGACGAAGAATAACTAATCTTCTCTTCGCATTCTGTCCAGTGATAGAATAAAAAATGACAAGAGATCTTTTTTCCTGAAATCCCTGAAAAAAACAAGAAATTCTACCTCTTTCTTTCTATAAGATTTAATGAAAATTGATAAATCATTTAATATAATTGCTATGCTTAGTGTGTGACTCGTTATTTTTTTTTTAAGAAAAAAACTTAGTAATTATAGAAAATTAACTAATAACCAACCTATTGCTTCGTATTGTCGAGATCCTAACTAAGAAACAGTCACTATATGAATAAATATCTCTATCATAAATGAGTGGATCTATCATATAGTTGTAGCAACTGCTTTTTCTCTAAAAAAGAAATGAGATTCTAGGTTGTGAAGGAAAACTAAAGGGATGCGGATAAAGGGAGGGATGATAGAAAGAAGGAAGAGGGATTAAGTAAGATATAGGATTCCAATATGTATGGTCTATGAATTGCATCATAAAAAGCAATGTGATAAAGCATCAATATAATAAAAAAAAATAGAGAATTAGAAATCGTAACGTAACTTGAAACAAGAACTAGAAATTTAAAGCAATAATAAAGAGCCATCCTGGTTAATAAAACTGAGAAAATTAACTGGGAAAGAAATTTTTTGGAAGCTCCATTGTGGAATTCAGACCTAACCATTCAAGGAGAGGCAGTGGGAACGACAGAACCTATGATTCCATAGGATTTTATTGAAAAGAATCCTAATACTTCATTGGGTAGGATGGCGGAACAAACCAAAAAAATTGTCTTATTTGGTAAGGTTATAAATTAACAAATAAGACAGAAAAGAGTAAATATTCGCCCGCGAAATCCTTTTTAAATTAGAATACTTTACCATTACCATTATTCAATAAGAGTAAAAATAAAGATATTTTAAGGATTACATCATCTATAAAATATAGAATTTAGATAATATAGACACACACATCTAGATATATTCTAGATCTTCTTTTTTTTTTGACTATAGATTTTTCGATTTTAACAAATTGAATAATAAATATAAAAAAAACCTAATTTTTTCTATTATTTATCTATTAATGTGGATCTCTCCCTAATATTTTTGAATATTATGGAATTAGAGAAATTTGCACGCTTTCTCATTTCATTCGCGAGGAGCTGGATGAGAAGAAACTCTCATGTCCAGTTTTGCAGTAGAGATGGAACTAAGAAAGAACCATCGACTATAACCCCAAAAGAACCAGATTTCGCAAACAACATAGAGGAAGAATGAAAGGAAAATCCTGCCGAGGCAATCGTATTTGTTTTGGTAGATATGCTCTTCAAGCACTTGAACCTGCTTGGATCACGGCGAGACAGATAGAAGCAGGACGAAGAGCAATAACACGATATGCACGTCGTGGTGGAAAAATATGGGTACGTATATTTCCCGACAAACCCGTTACACTAAGACCGACGGAAACACGTATGGGCTCAGGAAAGGGGTCCCCCGAATATTGGGTAGCCGTTGTTAAACCAGGTCGTATACTTTATGAAATGGGGGGGGTATCCGAAACTGTAGCTAGAGCAGCTATCTCCATAGCTGCCAGTAAAATGCCTATACGAAGTCAATTTATTCGATTAGAAATATAGAACCCCTAAAACTCAAAGGAGTATTGAAGATAAAAAAACGCCCTTTTTTTCTTTCTGAAAAGACAATATTTCTTTCATCCTTTTGCATTGAAATAACAAATGGAAATCAAAATAATATGATTCAACCTCAGACCCTTTTAAACGTAGCAGATAATAGTGGAGCTCGAAAATTGATGTGTATTCGAGTCATAGGAGCTGCAGGTAATCAGCGATATGCTCGTATTGGTGATGTTATTGTTGCTGTAATCAAAGACGCATTGCCCCGAATGCCCCTAGAAAGATCCGAAGTAATTCGAGCTGTAATTGTACGTACATGTAAAGAGTTCAAATGTGAAGACGGTATAATAATCCGCTATGATGACAACGCAGCGGTTATAATTGATCAAAAAGGAAATCCAAAAGGAACTCGAGTTTTTGGCGCGATTGCTGAGGAATTGAGAGAATTGAATTTTACCAAAATAGTTTCATTAGCTCCTGAAGTATTATAAATACTAGTAGGTGAAATTTAGATCAGAGAATAAATTTAGTAGTTAGTAGATTGTGTTTTACGTATATGTTTTAAAATTTAAAATGAAAAGCAAAAAAAAAGAAAACATGTTGATTATAGAACAATTTGGAGGAACCTAGAATTAGAGTCTTATGGGCAAGGACACTATTGCGGATTTACTAACCTCTATAAGAAACGCGGACATGAATAAAAAAGGAACAGTTCGAGTAATATCTACAAATATTACCGAAAACATTGTTAAAATACTTCTACGAGAGGGTTTTATTGAAAGTGTTCGGAAACATCAGGAACGTAACAGATATTTCTTGGTTTCAACTTTGCGACATCAAAAGAGAAAGACTAGAAAAGGAATATATAGAACAAGAACCTTTTTAAAGCGTATCAGCCGACCCGGCTTACGAATTTATACCAACTATCAAGGAATTCCTAAAGTTTTGGGTGGAATGGGAATTGCTATTCTTTCTACTTCTCGAGGGATAATGACAGATCGAGAGGCTCGACTAAACAGAATTGGGGGAGAAGTCTTATGTTATATATGGTAATCGCTCCGACTATAGTGCCCGAATTCTATCTCGACCTTCCTATTTTGAAAATAAAAATAGAAAAATAGGAGAAAAAAATATGACAGAAAAAAAAAATAGGAGAGAAAAAAAAAACCCGAGAGAAGCAAAAGTCACTTTCGAAGGTTTAGTTACGGAAGCCCTACCCAATGGAATGTTCCGCGTTCGGCTAGAGAATGACACCATCATCCTGGGCTATATTTCAGGAAAGATCCGCTCTAGTTCTATACGAATACTGATGGGGGATAGGGTCAAAATTGAAGTAAGTCGTTATGATTCCAGCAAGGGACGTATAATTTATAGACTTCCCCATAAAGATTCGAAGCGTATCGAAGACTCGAAAGATATCGAAGATTTGAAAGATAGCGAAGATTCAAAGGATTAGGGTTTTCTTTTTTCTAGGGTAATAAATTTGAAGTTCAAAAATTCAAGCGAAGAGACTTATTTTTTCCAAAATATTAGATTCATAGTTTAAGAAAGGATACGGAAATATGAAAATAAGAGCTTCCGTTCGTAAAATTTGTACAAAATGTCGACTGATTCGTAGGCGTGGACGAATTAGAGTCATTTGCTCTAATCCGAAGCATAAACAACGACAGGGGTAATCTTTCGAAAAAGAACTTTACTTTCTCTAAAATAAAAAAGTACCCGCGGAAATGTTCCAATTCTAAATAAAAGAATTTTAAATAATTAAAGTAAAGGGTATATTTTACCCGGAAACGGATATCTTTGTATCTTTTTTTCTTTTTGTTATTTCTAACTCATATTTATGAGATAATAAAATATGGCAAAAGCTATACCAAAAATAGGTTCACGTAAGAAAGTGCGTATTGGTTTACGTAGGAATGCACGTTTTAGTCTACGGAAAAGTGCACGTAGAATAACAAAAGGGGTTATTCATGTTCAAGCTAGTTTCAACAATACCATTATAACTGTTACGGACCCGCAAGGTCGGGTGGTTTTCTGGTCCTCCGCAGGTACTTGTGGATTCAAAAGCTCAAGAAAAGCATCACCCTATGCTGGTCAAAGAACAGCAGTAGATGCTATTCGTACAGTAGGTTTGCAACGAGCAGAAGTTATGGTAAAGGGCGCTGGTAGTGGAAGAGATGCCGCATTACGAGCCATTGCTAAAAGCGGTGTGCGATTAAGTTGTATACGCGATGTAACACCTATGCCGCATAATGGATGTCGACCGCCTAAAAAAAGACGCCTGTAAAAGAATTAATCCGTTTTCAAGAGAAATAAACGATTCAATGATCAAATAATAATACTAGTCTATTATGGTTCGAGAGGAGGTAGCAGGATCCACTCAAACACTACAGTGGAAGTGTGTTGAATCAAGAGTAGATAGTAAGCGTCTTTATTATGGTCGTTTCATTCTGTCCCCGCTTAAAAAAGGTCAAGCGGACACCGTCGGTATTGCCTTGCGAAGAGCTTTACTTGGAGAAATAGAAGGAGCATGTATCACACGGGCAAAATTTGGGAGCGTGCCACACGAATATTCTACAATAGCAGGTATTGAAGAATCCGTACAAGAAATTTTACTAAATTTGAAAGAAATTGTATTGAGAAGTAATCTCTATGGAGTTAGAGACGCATCAATTTGCGTCAAAGGTCCTAGGTACATAACTGCTCAAGATATAATCTTACCACCTTCCGTAGAAATCGTTGATACGGCACAACCTATAGCTAACTTGACAGAGCCCATTAATTTTTGTATTGAGTTACAGATAAAGAGAGATCGTGGATATCAGACAGAACTCAGAAAGAACTATCAAGATGGAAGTTATCCTATAGATGCTGTATCCATGCCTGTTCGAAATGTGAATTATAGTATTTTTTCTTGTGGGAATGGAAATGAAAAACACGAGATACTTTTTTTAGAAATATGGACTAATGGAAGTTTAACCCCTAAAGAAGCGCTTTATGAGGCTTCTCGTAATTTGATTGATTTATTCCTCCCTTTTCTACACGCGGAGGAAGAGGGAACGAGTTTCGAAGAAAATAAAAACAGGTTTACTCCGCCCCTTTTTACTTTTCAAAAAAGATTAACTAATCTAAAGAAAAACAAAAAAGGAATTCCATTGAATTGTATTTTTATTGATCAATTAGAATTGCCTTCTAGAACGTATAATTGTCTCAAAAGGGCCAATATACATACACTATTGGACCTTTTGAGTAAGACTGAAGAAGATCTTATGAGAATTGAAAATTTTCGTATGGAAGATAGAAAACAGATATGGGACACTCTAGAGAAGTATCTACCAATGGATTTACTTAAGAATAAGCTCTCGTTTTAAATCCATTACAATTTTTTGTTCTTCTTCTTTTTCGAGTTAGAATAAAAAGAAAAAAAGAAAACAATTTAGCATCTTTGGTACAATCTATATTTTCGCGAAATGGATCATAATAAAATGGATTTTAGGTATCTAGGGAAGATTCACTTGGAAGTAACTATTTCCTAGATACCTATGCACGGTACTTCACGGTTGAATGAATCAAAAAATACCTAAAAAAGACCTAAAGTTAAAGATTTATCAATGGGTAATGTTGCTCCAATACCTAACCAAAGAGCTACTGCAGTACCGATTAAAAAAACGGTCGTAGCTACTGGGCGACGAAAGGGATTTTGGAATTTATTCACATTCTCTAGAAAAGGTACTGTCAATAAGCCTGTTGGCACAGAAACCATTAAGAGAACGCCCAATAACTTATTGGGTACCGTACGGAGTATTTGAAATACGGGAAAGAAGTACCACTCAGGTAATATTTCCAGAGGAGTTGCAAATGGATCCGCCGGTTCACCAATCATTGATGGCTCGAGAACCGCTAAACCTACATTACATGCAATAGTACCTAGAATTACTACTGGAAAAATATATAAAAGATCATTGGGCCATGCGGGTTCCCCGTAATAATTATGTCCCATCCCTTTAGCTAATTTAGCTCTTAATACAGGATCATTTAAGTCTGGTTTCTTTGTTATTGGGATAGGCGAACTCTTTAGGATCCATCCCCCAAAGGAACCGGACATGAGAATTTATCATCATCCGGCTCGAGCAAGAATGAAAGAAATAAGACCGCGGAAGATCCATAATAGAATTATGGTATATAATGACTCAATGACTCTAGGCAAGAAAAGCTTTATCATATTATCTTTTCCGAAGTTGGATCTAGAACTACTCATTGAAAAGAATCCTATTCTTATGGGTAAATGCTCAATATCCAAGTGGGCTTACAAATTTGATCATGATCAATTGCTTTCTGGATTGTCTCATGTCTCTTGATTAGTTGGTGTTTATCCCCCCAATATCGCAAGTTTCTTACCTCCAAACAAAATATTTACTTGTTACTAATAAAAAATAAAAAAGTTTAGCCTACATTTTTCCTTAGATCCCTTCTTTTACTCCGATAGTATTGCGGATCACAATCGATGCAAAGAAAATGAATGCATTTCCATACTATAATAAAAAAGGGTAAGTGTAATATTGGATCATGTCACATGACTTATTCCATTTCTACTCTATGGGATCTTACGGAGCCTGTTCATGGATGACATGGTGGGGTATGATCATAGAAAATATTCTCCTCAAGTGAACCAGCCTATCCTTCCTAGGTAGGAGACTTACGTGTTGATTGGATGCGGAGACACCTTTGATTGTGAATTCTAATGTGGCAGATCCAATTCTTTATCTGCATGGCCAAACCAATAATTCAAGTCACACACTCCCATAATCCGCCTTTTTTTCTTTCGTAAAATTAACTTCAACTATTTGTATTGTATCAAAATACTTCGGAGTTGAAGAGAAGTATCCAAATGACATGGGTTATTGTAAAATAACACATGTTTGTAGCAATGAAATACGATAACCTACCCGATATGATATATGAGAATTCTAATTCTCTATAGATATGCCTTCCCTATAAAGGACCCGAAATACCTTGCTTACGTATCATTGGAAAGTGCATTAACATAAATACGGCAGTAAGCAGAGGCAGTACAAAGGTATGTAAACTATAAAAACGAGTCAAAGTGGATTGACCCACACTAGCACTTCCACGTAATAACTCCACTAAAGGCGATCCTATTACCGGAATGGCATCAGGTACACCTGTCACAATTTTGACTGCCCAATAACCAATTTGATCCCAAGGCAACGAATAACCAGTTACACCAAATGATGCAGTCAAAACAGCTAAAACCACACCTGTGACCCAAGTTAATTCGCGGGGTTTTTTAAACCCACCTGTGAGATACACACGAAATACATGCAGGATCATCATTAGAACCATCATACTTGCTGACCATCGATGAACTGATCGGATTAACCAACCAAAGTTGGCCTCGGTCATTATGTATTGAACCGAAGAAAAAGCCTCTGTAACCGTTGGGCGGTAGTAAAAAGTCATAGCAAAACCGGTAGCGACTTGTACTAGAAAACAAGTAAGTGTAATTCCCCCTAAACAATAAAATATGTTGACATGGGGAGGAACATATTTACTAGTTATATCATCTGCAATTGCCTGAATCTCAAGACGTTCCTCAAACCAATCATATACTTTATTGAGATAGGTAACTAACCCAAGCCCCCCCTCTAAGAGCCGTATATGAAAATTTCATCTCGTACGGCTCAAGCAGAAACACACAAATTTTCAACGAATATTAGAAAAAAAAAGTTCAAAACTTCATCAGCCACTGGATTGGGTCGATTTGCCTTGAAGATATGAAATAAGAAAAATTCGGAATATATTCTTTGTTATGATAATGCCAAAAAATCTCAAGTTGGCTCATCTGTCTTTCTTCCGTTCCCTTATGCCGGTCATTCGAGGCCTCTTGACTTTTCTCTTCCCTATTTTGGATTTGTTTTTTTTTGTGCGTAATCGTAATATAGAAATTATCTTGTTGCGATCCTATGAATCAGTTCAATTAAAACCTTAGATTCATACTAGAGCCACGATGATTGAGTCTCAAGCTAACCAAAAGGCAAGGGTTCTTCGAATAAGAACCACTTGATAATCATTTATGGAATCGGTGCAATGACTCGGCAAAATCGAGAGAAAAAAGTTGTCTTTTGGGCAAACAAAATTGGAAGGAAGAAAATTTCTTTTTTATTTTTATTTAAGAACTACTTGAATTTTTCAGTCTGGTTGCGAGGTCTTAATAGTGATTATGAATCATAGTTCCATTTTTTTTGATCCACTCTATCTATTTCGTGTTCCAGATACTAGAATAAATAATATCTGACGAATTAGAATCATCTTGATAGAGATAACAGGCCCTTTCTATGTATTATCAATAGGATCAATTCTAACAAGTCACACACTCATATTCCAGAGATACCGAAACAAAAAAATTCCGCGGTCGAACTACCATAATGTCTAGAAATATAGAGCTTAAACTAGAAAAGCTTTTTTGGATGGAAAAACTATGACTTCCTTTTTTTTTTTAGATTAGTAGAAACCTAATTGGTTAAAATTCCGTCCAGTAAAACAGAAGAATTATAAATTTCTAAAATGATAGATAGGAATATAGCGAATAAAGCCATTGCGACTCCCATAAAAGGAGTGGTCCCCCAACCCGGAGCTACTTTCCCATATTCCGAATTCAAGGGTTTCAATAAACTACCTGCACCAGTTCGTTTTGGCCTAGGTTTAGAACTATCTTCAACGGTTTGTGTAGCCATAAATTCTATTTCATCATTGGTGTTGACTTTGTATACTATTCCGTTGTAGTTGTAAATACACGATCTTTTCGTAGATCCATTGTAATCTTGAAATTCTATAAAAATGGAAACAGCAACTTTAGTCGCCATCTCCATATCTGGTTTACTTGTAAGCTTTACTGGGTATGCCTTATATACCGCGTTTGGGCAACCCTCTCAACAATTAAGAGATCCATTCGAAGAACACGGGGACTAATTGAAGTAAGAAGTCTACCAGATGGGTAGACTTCTTACTTCAATGAAATTATTTTATTCTTTTAGTTGGAGTTGGTGGAACCTTAGGTGGTTCTCGGAAAAAGATAGCGAAAAAAATTATCCCTAAAGTAGAAACTAAAAGGAACGTATAAACCAATGCTTCCATAGATTCGATCGTGGTTTATTTACAATTATAACTTCCACACCTATTCATTTGTCATTTGGGAGAATTTCCCATATAAAGAAAGAAAAAGAGTTAAAGAAAGGATGGGAGATGTTTCCCAAGCCAAATCAAAAAAGAGAGGTCAAAGATACCATAACAATGTGTATCAGACTGCCTGTTTCCTTGTAGTTGGATCTCCCACTTTTTGGAATGTTCCAAATTCCACTTGAGCATCCAAATCTGGATCAATACCAGCAAAAACATCTCGGAACAAGGTTCTAGCGCCATGCCAAATGTGTCCGAAAAAGAAGAGCAAAGCAAAGGTAGCATGACCAAAAGTGAACCAACCCCTTGGACTGCTGCGAAAAACACCATCTGATTTCAAAGTAGCTCGATCTAATTCAAAAATTTCCCCTAATTGAGAACGCCTCGCATATTTTTTTACAGTAGCAGGATCAGAATAACTTACTCCATTAAGTTCGCCACCATAGAACTCCACCGTTACCCCTACCTGTTCAACACTATATTTGGATTCTGCTCTTCTAAAAGGAACGTCCGCTCTCACAATTCCCTCTTCATCTACCAAAACAACTGGAAATGTTTCAAAAAAAGTAGGCATACGGCGTACAAAAAGCTCACGTCCTTCTTTATCTCTAAAAACGGGATGTCCTAACCAGCCAACAGCTATTCCATCCCCATTGTCCATTGAGCCCGCTCTGAATAATCCCCCTTTTGCCGGATTATTACCAATATAATCATAAAAGGCTAATTTTTCGGGAATTTTAGACCAAGCTTCTGATAAACTAAGATTTTCGGCTAAACCATTGCTAACTCTTCGATATATTTCTTGCTGAAAGTATCCCTGATCCCACTGATAACGAGTAGGCCCGAATAATTCGATTGGGGTCGTTGCTGACCCATACCACATAGTTCCAGCAACTACGAAAGCTGCAAAAAAAACAGCAGCGATACTACTGGAAAGTACAGTTTCAATATTGCCCATACGTAATCCTTTGTATAGACGTTGAGGCGGACGGACACTAAGATGGAATAAACCCGCTAATATACCCAACGTACCCGCAGCAATATGATGAGAAGCTATTCCCCCCGGAACAAAAGGATCAAAACCTTCTGCACCCCACGCTGGATTTACAGCTTGTACTTTTCCAGTTAGCCCATAAGGATCGGATACCCATATCCCAGGACCATACAAACCCGTTACATGAAATGCGCCAAAGCCAAAGCAAGCCACCCCTGCAAGAAATAAATGAATTCCAAAGATCTTGGGCAAATCTAAAGAGGGTTTTCCCGTCCGCTCATCAGAGAATATTTCTAGGTCCCAATATACCCAATGCCAGATCGCTGCCAAGAAACACAAACCAGAAAACACAATATGTGCACCTGCCACACCTTCATAACTCCAAATACCCGGATTTGTTACAGTTCCTCCTGAAATACTCCAACCACCCCAGGAATCCGTTATTCCTAAACGAGTCATGAAGGGAATGACGAACATACCTTGTCTCCACATTGGATCCAGAACAGGATCAGAGGGATCAAAAACTGCTAATTCGTATAAAGCCATCGAGCCAGCCCAACCAGAAACTAGAGCTGTGTGCATTATATGCACCGCAAGTAATCGACCCGGATCATTCAATACGACAGTATGAACACGATACCAAGGTAAACCCATGGAAATACCCCTTTAGCAAAGAAAAATAGACACGATGTCGCTTTATTTTATCGCATTGGAAAAGACTATCCATATCCTATGTACCTAACCCTTCTAGGGGATTCTGTGTCAGAAAGCGTTAATATTTATTTCATTTCATTAAAAATAAGAAGCCAATTCTGTTCATAAGAAGAAAGAGAAGCAGATCTATTCTATACTCGATAAGTGCCAATATGCAATGGGTAACTTGGCCAATTTTGAAAAATGAAGAATAGATCCCTACCCCTCTTTGTTTATCATTTGAATCGCCGATTCCTTTTTCTTTATTCAATCTGTCTTACCTTCTTTATACGTATAACCTTTCAATCTACGTATTAATATAATCTATACTATTCATATTAATAGAATCTATAGTATTCATATAGAATAAGAATAAAAATGAAGACAATAAACTGCGGATTCATTCTTTCTCTTCTATTCTTACGTTTCCATATTAAAGTGTAGTTTTCTTACTTAAATTTAATAATATTAATCTAATATGCCCATTGGTGTTCCAAAAGTACCTTACCGGATTCCCGGAGATGAAGAAGCGACTTGGGTTGACTTATACAATGTTATGTATCGAGAAAGGACACTTTTTTTAGGTCAAGAGATTCGTTGCGAGATCACGAATCATATTACAGGTCTCATGGTATATCTCAGTATAGAAGATGGACTTAGTGATATTTTTTTGTTTATAAACTCCCCAGGCGGGTGGCTAATCTCAGGAATGGCTATTTTTGATACGATGCAAACGGTGACACCAGATATATATACAATATGCCTTGGAATAGCCGCGTCCATGGCGTCCTTCATTCTACTTGGAGGAGAACCCACCAAGCGTATAGCATTCCCTCACGCGAGGATTATGCTTCACCAACCCGCTAGTGCTTATTATCGGGCAAGGACACCAGAATTTTTACTAGAAGTAGAAGAGTTACACAAAGTTCGCGAAATGATTACAAGGGTTTATGCACTAAGAACAGGCAAACCCTTTTGGGTTGTATCCGAAGACATGGAAAGGGATGTTTTTATGTCAGCAGACGAAGCCAAAGCTTATGGACTTGTCGATATTGTAGGGGATGAAATGATTGACGAGCACTGCGATACTGATCCAGTGTGGTTTCCGGAAATGTTTAAGGATTGGTAGTGTCCGTATTTCTTATAAAGTTATTTCAGACCCAAATTAGGGTTTTCTTCGATTTAATAGAAAATAGAAATAGAAAGACTTCATGATGATCAATCATCAGGTTAAGATGGATCTAAACCAATCCATTTTTTTCTATACACATACAACATGCCGACGGTTAAACAACTTATTAGAAACGCAAGACAGCCAATACGAAATGCTAGAAAAACGGCCGCGCTTAAAGGATGCCCTCAGCGTCGAGGAACATGTGCTAGGGTGTATGTGCGACTCGTTCAGATCATAACTTCAAACAAATAAAAAAAATTTGGAAGTATCCATGATTAGTACCAATGAATAGGATATAGCTTTTCCATCCTAGATTTCTATGGTATATGGAATTTTTGGTTTCCTTTGGTGCAAATCCAATTATCTAAATTGGAAATAAGAAGCAATTCCCCCATTGGTAGCAAATGGTTATCCATTAAGCGGAGGAAATAATAATAAAAAGGCTTATGCTCCTTTATCTTAAAAGAACGGACTAACAGGGTCAGCTACTTAGCCAACTTTCATAATTAAATACCGTCACTGTATGGATAACTCTTATTGTGAAAAGAGCTATTTACTCTATAATGGATAGGTAGAGCCAAAGAATGTGAACTATACAAGTTCACAATACCTTTTGATGAAAGAAAGGGCTCCGGTGTATAGAGAGGGCCTTACCGTTTAAAAGGGAACCATAGAAACGATGGAACCCACTATTTTTTTAGTATCATTAGAATTAATTTGTTATTTCGCATAGAAATAACTGAACGGAGTGTAATAAAAAATCGTGGTTGGGAAGGTTACTATAGCAAAAGCCATTGGAATTAATATTTTATATATCGGAATAATTAGTTTTGTTATTAATGGAAAAAAGGATGGCTAAAAGAAGAGAAATAATTAGTTATTCATTAAGGTTAATTTGATTCAATGACCAGAGTTCCGCGAGGATATATAGCCCGGAGACGACGAACAAAAATGCGTTCATTTGCCTCAAACTTTAGGGGGGCTCATTTAAGACTTAATCGAATGATTACCCAACAGGTAAAAAGAGCTTTTGTTTCCTCTCATCGAGATAGAGGTAGGCAAAAGAGGGATTTTCGTCGTTTGTGGATCACTCGGATAAACGCAGCAACGCGGATATATAAAGTATTTGATAGTTATAGTAAATTAATACACAACCTGTACAAGAAGAAATTGATTCTTAATCGTAAAATGCTTGCACAAGTAGCTGTATCAAATCCAAATAATCTTTACACGATTTCCAATAAAATAAAGATCATCAATTAAAGGGATAAATAAAGTAATATACTGGAATAATAAAAACCGAATTCCCGGAGAGGGAACTCCGGGAAGATACAATAAATTAAGATTAAGTGGTAGGAATCAACGAGCAGGATTACTTTCTTTATAATATATATAGGTCTGGGCCTTTCGAATAAAACATCAACAATCGGAACTTAAGTTCCGATTGTTGTTTCTTAAATTTTGGTTGTAGTTTCTTAAGTTTCGATTGGAATTGTACTTTTCCGTTAATTGAGGAATATGTCTATTTTTTCTAGGTCTAGAACCCGTAATTATTGAAATTGACTGGGCTTGAAATTGTTTTTCGTTCTCATAGTTACGAAACGGTAAGAAAGATAAAATACGAGCCTGTTTTATAGCAAGAGTAATTAATCGTTGTTGTTTCAAGGTTAATCTATTTATTCGTCTAGATAATATTTTTCCTTGTTCACTAATAAATCTATTAATTAAACTCATGTTTCTATAATCAATTCGATCTCCCGGGCCAATCCGAGGACGCCTACGAAAAGGTTGTTTAGATTTACGAAAAGGTTGTTTGAATTTACGAAAAGTTTGCTTGGATTTACGAAAGGTTTGCTTGGATTTATTAAAAGTGTGTTTGGATTTACGAAAGGGTTGCTTAGATTTAAGAAAAGGTTGTTTAGATGTATACATGATTTATTCCTTATTTAAAATTTTAAAATTGAACAAAAAAAATTCATTTATTTATTTTATTATTTTATGAATTTAGGATCCAGAAGAAGTAGTCTTTCTTTGATCCATATCTTATTTAATTAATCTTATAGTATATGAATACCCTCTATACATATGAAATAATATCTACCGGAAATCGGATGAGTTGATTTGTATTTTATACTATAGTTTTTTTTATATATTAAATATAAAGTTCTTGCTCTTTCTGTTTTTTGGAAAGATCGAACACACGATGGGTGTTCCTATTTCTTTATTTCGTGATGAGTCGTATGCTTGCGACAATAACGACAAAATTTTTTTAATTCTAATTGTCGGGGTGTATTGTGGCGATTCTTTTGAGTACTATATCTAGAAACCCCCGTCGATTCCTCATTGGCACCTTTTCGAACACAACTGCTGCATTCCAAAATAACCCTGATTCTAACATCTTTCCCCTTGGCCATGAACCGAACCTCCTTTTCTGTTTGGGTTGACTTAACTAAATTCTTCTACTTATTCTTTTATTCTTCTATTTTGAATCCGAAGAAGAAGAATAAAATCCATTAGAATCAATTTTTTGAATTCTTAAATTAAGTAATAAAAAATAAAGAAATAATTAAAGAATACAATCCTTGTCGAATTAGCAAAGATTTTGCTTCGAAACCCTTTCATTTAATTAGCCAGCCCAGCCTTTTTCTATGCTCTGATTTCTGAGGCCTGTTTAGCTTGGATACCACTTTAAATTGAATTTCTTTTTTTTTTTCAAAATAGAATTTACCAAATTTTTCATAACTCTGAGGTTCAAGCCAATCCATCTTTTCTTTCTTTTTCCTTCCGATACTAAATAAAAGGATTAAAAAGGGTCCAATTTTGTCATGTCACAAAGAATTCTATTCCTCAATTAAAAAAAAGGGAATGACAAAGCATCTGGAAATAAACGATTAATTTCTATCAATAAACCTGCTAAAGCACCAAACCATAGAGTACTTAGCACGGGTGCTACAGAGAGATATGTTTTTATATCCCGCATTGAAAATCCTCCTTCCTTGTTGGAATACATATATGATCAGAAACTTTTGCCCAAGATTGTTATGCTATATATAAAATGAACCATATAGACGAAATTTTCTTATCCCTAAAAAATGACCCCTTCTTCCTATACATTACCAAGGAAAAGTAATCCTTCTTGTATAGGCGAAATTTTATTGGATTTTAGATGTATATAATTCCTTAATTATATGAGACCAAAAAGAAGAAATGACAGGAGGGTTCTATATAGATAGAGAAATAAGAATAAAATTACAATGTGGAAAAGAAGACAGGAATTGTGTACAATGGCATTGTATAACAATTTTGAAAAGGGATGTAGCGCAGCTTGGTAGCGCGTTTGTTTTGGGTACAAAATGTCACAGGTTCAAATCCTGTCATCCCTACCTATTACTTTTTTATTCTTTTTGGGCAGTAGCGAAGAGATCAATTGAAAGTAAAGTGGGTATAACTTGAATTTGTGGAGACTATACATACGTGAGATACGTTAGGAATAGAAAAATATTTTCTTTTTGAATGAATGAAAGCGCTCTTAGTTCAGTTCGGTAGAACGCGGGTCTCCAAAACCCGATGTCGTAGGTTCAAATCCTACAGAGCGTGATTCCATCTATCTTATGTCGAAGCAGAGTAAAATAATTTAACAAAACAAAATTGAATTGAAACTCGAATTTGACCTCCTCCAGACCAGAGAGGAGGTCCATAAAAAAATAAAAATTACTCAATCAAAGATCCAACTGATCCCCCCGCCTGTATTGCAAATATGCAGTCACGAATAATCCCGCTAAAGTAATAGGAATTAGGCCTAAGACGATTCCAAATAGAAAAACTTCAATCATTTCGATTTGTTCGAGGTGATAAAAAAAGAAGAGATACGATCTATCCCTAAATAGTACTCTAAATTATCCACGAATCTCAATGACCAAGAAAAAAATTCGTAATTTAGTGTGGAAAAGAGTTATAGAATACCAGGAATCTAAAAGAAAGATTTTTTTTTCTGACTTATTCAGTCAATTCAAATAAGACGTATCTTGTTCAAGCCAATAAATAGAGCTGGGGTTATAGTTAAAGCAGCTAGTAGAAAACCGAAATAACTAGTTAAAGTAAGCATGAAAGAATTAATTTCCTTTTATTTTTTTTACTACACTACATATGTTGGTAAAGCACTTACCTAAGTTATGGGAAATTCATAATTCATCAGTCAGTTATTTTAGAGAATACTAAAAAACAAGATAGAGTGAGATACGGAAGTGTAAAATAAAGTAGATTCATCAGATGATACATGAGTCCCTAATTCCGAATCAAGAGATTGTTATTGTTGTGGAATTTGTCAATTGAGTAAAGTAATAATATTAAGAACTAGATCATGTAATCCCATTGAAAAAATGGAATTCGATTTTCAGGGGAATTTTGGAATAAGAGATAAATAAACAATTGAATTTGAAAAAAAAAAATGTTTTGTATTTTGGATTATTTCTTTTTCAATAGGACCCTCTTTTTGGAGTGAACGGTCAAATATTCCACTATTCCTTTATTCCTTCTTATTTTAACTGTCTTATTTTAACTAATTGTATTCCATATGGAATAAGAGGAGAAGAAAAGCATTCCAGGACCCCCCCCTGAGGGCCCCTTAAAAAAAATAAAGCTCTTCCTTGAATTTACTTTATTTTTATTCCTTTTTTGAA